AGAATGGACCAATTATTAAATCTTGGATGGAAATTTCTTTTACCTATTTCTCTAGGTAATCTATTATTAACAACTTCTTCCCAACTTCTTTCACTGTAAAAAAAAAAGACTTCTATATTCACGACTTGTCTCAAACAAGAGAAAGAAACAAGTATCCTATTTTTTATAGATATTCACGATATGTTCCCTATGGTAACTGAGTTCATGAATTATGGCCAACAAACAGTACGAGCCGCAAGGTATATTGGTCAAGGTTTCATGATTACCTTATCACACGCGAATCGTTTACCTGTAACTATTCAATACCCCTACGAAAAATTGATCACGTCCGAGCGTTTCCGTGGCCGAATCCACTTTGAATTTGATAAATGCATTGCTTGTGAAGTATGTGTTCGCGTATGTCCTATAGATCTACCCGTTGTTGATTGGAAATTGGAAACTGATATTAGAAAGAAACGATTGCTTAATTACAGTATTGATTTCGGAATATGTATATTTTGTGGTAATTGCGTTGAGTATTGTCCAACAAATTGTTTATCAATGACTGAAGAATATGAACTTTCTACTTATGATCGTCACGAATTGAATTATAATCAAATTGCTTTGGGTCGGTTACCAATGTCAGTAATTGACGATTACACAATTCGAACAATTTTAAATTTGCCTGAAATAAAAACTTAAGAACTCGTTTTGATCTAGTTTAATAATAATTAATTAAGAATTAATTAAGAACTAGTCTAAAAAAGTAGAGTTACCTCTTTTTCCTGACCGGGTCAATAAAGTTATGAAAGATTTTGATTTATTTATCTCTTATTTTATATATAATGGATTTACCTGGACTAATACATGATTTTCTTTTAGTCTTTCTGGGATTGGGTCTTATATTAGGGGGTCTGGGAGTAGTATTACTTCCCAATCCCATTTATTCTGCCTTTTCGTTGGGATTGGTTTTTGTTTGTATATCTTTATTCTATATTCTATCGAACTCACATTTTGTAGCCGCTGCGCAGCTCCTTATTTACGTAGGAGCCGTAAATGTTTTAATCATTTTTGCTGTGATGTTCATAAATGGTTCAGAATATTCCAAAGATTTCCATCTTTGGACCGTGGGAGATGGAGTAACTTCTGTGGTCTGTACAAGTATTTTTGTTTCACTAATTACTACTATTTCAGATACGTCATGGTACGGGATTATTTGGACTGCAAAAGCAAACCAGATTATCGAGCAAGATCTGATAAGTAATAGTCAACAAATTGGGATTCATTTATCAACAGATTTTTTTCTTCCGTTTGAATTTATTTCAATAATTCTTTTAGTTGCGTTAATCGGCGCAATTGCTGTAGCTCGTCAATAATACTCTTTCGAAACGAAATGGAAAAACCTTTTTATGAGCTATCACATGCATTTTATTTTTCTATTTGACGTTGTATATAAAATAGAAATTCTTTTTTAGTTCGATCTATTCCCACTATATTCCTTTATTCTATATTCTATTCTATTACTCGTTATCGTTACTAGTCAATCCAATTGGTTAAAATGTTGTTCATATTGAAATGAATCGCGATTGATAAGGAGTTGGTTGATGATGCTCGAACATGTACTTGTTTTGAGTGCCTTTTTATTTTCTGTCGGTCTATATGGATTGATTACAAGTCGAAATATGGTTAGGGCGCTTATGTGTCTTGAGCTTATATTAAATGCCGTTAATCTCAATTTTGTAACATTTTCTGATTTTTTTGATAGTCGTCAATTAAAAGGAGCCATTTTCTCCATTTTTGTTATAGCTATTGCAGCTGCTGAAGCTGCTATTGGACTCGCTATTGTTTCATCAATTTATCGTAACAGAAAATCAACTCGTATAAATCAATCTAATTTGTTGAATAAGTAATACTTTTTTATAATATAAAATAAATTAGAATTTTCATCAATTAAAATTTCAAAAATTAATTCAAATTAGCATGTCTGCCACGTAAGGTATGATCGTGTTATCACAAAATAAAGTAAAGATAATAAATCAAAGTAGTTTGGCACTGTCAATCCAGAAGTAGATTAATAAAAAAACTCGAGGAACTCATCGATTCATCTAGTACTAGTATTTAAATATATAATTCATTTATCAATTTACTAGATTGAAACTTTATCACGTTCAAAAATGGATAGATCCAATGTCGCATTCAGTAAAGATTTATGATACATGTATCGGGTGTACTCAATGTGTCCGAGCCTGTCCCACGGATGTATTAGAAATGATACCCTGGGATGGATGTAAAGCCAAACAAATAGCATCTGCTCCAAGAACGGAGGATTGTGTCGGTTGTAAGAGATGTGAATCCGCCTGCCCAACAGATTTCTTGAGTGTTCGAGTTTATTTATGGCATGAAACAACCCGCAGCATGGGTATAGCTTATTAATACGTTACAGAAACCCGAGTCCATTTTTTTTTTTACCGCCAAAACCAGTGCCAAAAAATCAAATATTTTTTGGCACTGGTTTTTTTGG